GAATTAGATGGTCTTCCTGAGCAGGCTTTTTATTTGGTAGGTAACATCGACGAAGCTACCGCGAAGGCTATGAACTTAGAAATGGAGAGCAAATCGAATAAATGACCTTAAATCTTTGTGTACTGACCCCTAATCGAATTGTTTGGGATTCCGAAGTGAAAGAAATCATTTTATCTACTAATAGTGGACAAATTGGCGTATTACCAAACCACGCTCCTATTGCTACAGCTGTAGATATAGGTATTTTAAGAATACGCCTTAACAACCAATGGCTAACGATGGCTCTGATGGGTGGTTTTGCTAGAATCGGTAATAATGAGATCACGATTTTAGTAAATGATGCAGAGAAGGGTAGTGACATTGATCCCCAAGAAGCTCAACAAACTCTTGAAAACGCGGAAACTAATTTGAAGAAAGCTGAAGGTAAGAGACAAACAATTGAGGCAAATCTAGCTCTCAGACGAGCTAGGACACGAGTAGAGGCTATCAATACAATTTCATAATTCGTTTGTGTACCCGACTAAGCAAAAGAGATTTTGTTTCTAAGTTCTTTTGAACTGCCAATTGAATACAATCAAATAGAATCCAGTGAAATTAAATTCTGATGCAAATGTCAATTAATTTAAGAGATAAATATAAAAACTTATTAGATATCGTTGACTCTGCTATCTAATAAGTTCTACCTACTATTGGATTTGAACCAATGACTCCTGCCGTATGAAAGCAATACTCTAACCACTGAGTTAAGTAGGTCATATGACAAAGAGAAACAAACGGGACCCATCCCGTCGATGGATTATAAATGGAATATTATTTATAAGCAATATCAATCAAAAAGATCAACGAGCTATGATGTTGGATCGTAGAATATTCATCTTGACAAGAAATTATCTAGATAATAAAATATGTATTACAAGCACAAGGGCTATAGCTCAGTTGGTAGAGCAACTCGTTTACACGTGCGCCAATGTTTTTCAGAGAAGTCCATCATGTAATCAAAAGATTTGATCTTCTTGAGAAATCAATGTCTTACTCCATGACTTTGAGGGAACAATAGCCTGACAAAAGGTTCGGTGCCTATTTAGTTAGGCGCCAAAGAAACCGGGCCTTTGATTTGAGATATTGATAGGGTGAATATTCAGTTTAGTTAATGCTAGGCAGAATGAGCACAAGGACTTCAAAATAATCTCTTTTCATCCTATGAGCTTTAAGGTGTATAAAGTTGCATATTTTATGCTTTAAGCAGAGCCGGAGCCGATAGAGACTCTATTTAACTTAGGTTGATCAAGGCCATAGCAGACCTACGTCAAGATAACCCTTCTTTGAAACACTTTGGCAGTGCTCCTAGATCAGTAATGAATCAAAGGGCATGGAGCCATCTCCTTAATCTTTCTTTCAAAAAAAATATGGCAGACTAGCTGATATTTTTATTAGTTAATGAAAGAGCCCAATGCAAAAAACTGCATGTTGGGTTTTTGAAACAGTTCGACTCATTTTAATAATAAAAAGTTTGATCTGTTTTACCGAGAAGGTCTACGGTTCGAGTCCGTATAGCCCTAAATGAAATAAAATGATACAAAAATTTTATAGTTGTCATTTCCATATTCTTTTCTTGTTTGGAATTGTGGAGTGACTTGGTTTATCGGAAAAAAAAATCTATTTCCATAAGTTCGCTCACGGAGATTATTTACAGCAGAGCATACAAATGAAAACAAAAACGCATGTCAATAGATCCAAGCAGTAGTCTTATAATTTCGGATAAACAAACCCATTTTTCTTCATTAATCTTTGTATTGGTAAATTAATTACCTATGAATTTTCCTGTGCACAATCGCGGAATTGGTGATACTTTTTTGTATATCTACCCAATTCTGATGGGTTTTGGGAGTCAAAATCCTAATATGAGCCCGCTAAAAAAAAAATTATAACTTTTCGTATAAACATTGTCAAATAGGCTTTTTGATTGGTATACCGTACCTAGTAAAACAGAAAACAAGTAGGTTTCTCTTTTTGTATCCAATCAAAAAAGTGTACTATTCTATTTATTTCTATATAGATATACCATAGATATACCACCACCAATACATTATAAACACTTAGATAGAAAATCCTAGGAATTTTACTACACATGATTACTTTCTTCTATTTTTTAGAGTAAGTATAACGGAAATAAGATTCCAGGCAATAAATCTTGAAATGAGACATGTACGATAGCAACCAAAGAAAACTAGATGGTTCGATTAAACCGAACTGTTGTTTTGACTAAACAGTGAGGGGTAACTTGAAAATTCCAATGTGAATCAACTAATCCTATATATTTTCCACATTCATAGGAGTACATCTATGTTTCTGCTTTATGAATATGATATTTTCTGGGCATTTCTAATAATATCAAGCGTTATTCCGATCATGGCATTTCTAATTTCCGGAGTTTTAGCTACGACTAGTAAAGGCCCGGAGAAACTTTCTAGTTATGAATCGGGTATAGAACCAATGGGCG